CATATGGGATTTTCCCGTTTTCTCCCTAATCGAGATATCCTCTGTTTCGCCCACGAAAGATTTTTGAATCATCAAAAATAATAAAAAATTTGGAGCGTGAAGTGCAATTAGATCCATTTTTTGGGGGGATTAGAATCACTATTATCAATTAGAAGAATTTATGGTTGGCTTAGTTGGGCTATTACATTGAAGTATCCAGGCTCCGTTTAAAAAAACCAAGTGGTAATATATCTATTTTATATCATAAAGGATTCCTATTTTTAAAGAAATCTTTTTTTTGTAAGTAGAAGTTATTTCAAACTCTTATGTTAATCAATCGAGTAATATGCATGAAGCCGTCAACTCTTTTACGGAATGTGTGAATTGAAAAAAGAAGGAATAACAAAAAGAAGTGGTAATGGGAGCATTTGTACTATATGTCCAAATCAAAATTGGGCGGATCTTTACCCGGAGTAGAGCATAAACCTAAAAAGATTAAAGAGGCCCATTTAAGAACAAGAAAACGACATCGTGATTTAGATTGAATCTCGATGAAACAATCCATCAATGAAAAGTAAATTGGATAAGTTTAATGAATTCTTTTATATATTATAAGGAAAGGAAGACAAACTCATATTTAGTGAAAAATCAAAGAAAATCCTTTTATTAGAAGTTAGAAAGAACTTGCTATGAAAAAAGAAAAAGTATTAGAATCTACACATTGATTTTTTTTGAACCGTATGCGTCAAAAGGCGCCTGTACGGTTTCGAGGGGATAAAATTTGACCCTAATCAACCGACTTTATCGAGAAAGATTACTTTTTTTAGGTCAAGAGGTTGATAGTGAGATCTCAAATCAACTTATTGGTCTTATGATATATCTCAGTATCGAGGATGATACCCAAGATCTCTATTTGTTTATAAACTCTCCTGGCGGATGGGTAATACCGGGGGTCGCTCTTTATGATACTATGCAATTTGTGCAACCAGATGTACATACAATATGCATGGGATCAGCCGCTTCAATGGGATCTTTTATCCTGGTAGGAGGAGAAATTACCAAACGTCTAGCATTCCCTCACGCTTGGCGCCAATGAGGCTTTTATTTGAGAGAAAAAAGAAGACTATGCCTTCGCCATATGAAATATGAATATTAAGTAATAATAGCATGGCACTTTGAATTCGATATAAGAAATTCTGTTTTCAAAACATTAGATTATGTATCGAGAGAGTAATATGAGAAAAAGGTATTTCCTATTTTATTATCGGAAGTCCAGTTCAGCGTCACAAACTTTTTTTCACACCAGAGGTCTCTTAACAATATTTATAGTATAGAGCGAAAAAAAAAAAAAGATTCTTTTTTCATTAGTTTATTTGATCAAAAAAGCCACTTTGGGATTGCTGAATGACAGACAAATCACAGACAAAAAATTATAATAAATATATAAAGCAACGGAGCCATCATAGTATTTTTGAATTCCTCCGAAAGGAAGGGTGGTAAGTTGATCATTTACCGAGCGGGGTCTAATCGATCCTATTTTTTCAAGGTAAGGGTCAATTTTATTGTAGAGCCGTATGCAATGCATAATGCCCGTACGGTTGTTCGATTCTATCTTTTTTCTTGTTATTCTTTTATCTTTCTTTTATCTTCCCCTCATCGTGCCAAATAGAGAAACTTTTTATTATCTTATATCATCAGGGTAATGATCCATCAACCTGCTGGTTCTTTTTCTGAAGTAGCAACGGGAGAATTCATCCTGGAAGTGGGAGAACTGCTGAAACTACGTGAAACCCTGACAAGGGTTTATGTACAAAGAACGGGCAAACCTTTATGGGTTGTATCCGAAGACATGGAAAGAGATGTTTTTATGTCAGCAACAGAAGCCCAAGCTTATGGAATTGTTGATCTTGTAGCGGTTGAATGAGTTATTTCAATATTTCAATTTCACGTCAAGTCGTGATTTAAAATTCACCCTACCGAGTTTAATATTCTATGATTTTGATTTACTATTGTAATTCATAATCATCCGGTTAGGATTGATCTAAACCAGTCCATTATGTATATGATTCAACATGCCAACGATTAAACAACTTATTAGAAATACAAGACAGCCAATTAGAAATGTCACAAAATCCCCCGCGCTTCGGGGATGCCCTCAGCGTCGAGGAACATGTACTAGGGTGTATGTGCGACTCGTTCAGATCATGAACTAGAACAAAGGAAAGAGGACAATGTTCAAATATCAATGATCAAATAGGATAGAACGGAAAAACAAACTACATTTCCTATCTAAAAATAAGAAAATGGAGGATATCCCTTTTATTGTGTATGAAATTTATGGTTTCTATTGGTGTAAAACCACTCACCTCAATTCAAGATGAGAAGCAATTCTCCATTGGTAGCAAATGGTTATCCATTAAGCGGAGGAAATCTTAGTTAACCTAGACGCCTCTTGCAAGAACGGACTAACAGGGTCAGCTACCCAGCCAACTTTCATAATTAAATACCGTTACTGTATAGGTAGAGCTCGTTGTGAAAGACCTATTACTGGATAATTCATGGGTAGAGCCGAAGACTGTGAACTATACAAGTTAGCAATAACATTGATTAAATGAAGTAAAGGCTCCGGTGTATAGAGAAGACCTCACCGTTTAAGAAGTAACCATAGAAACGATGGAATCCACTATTTCTTTATCATTGCTATTTTTTAAGTACAATTTCGTATTTCGAGGTGAAATGCCTAGAAAAAATAAAAAATCGTGGTTGGGAAGGTTATAGTAGCCAAAGCCATTGGAATTTTTAGTTTATACATTGGAAAAATCCGTTTTGTTATTAATATACTAGGAAAGGGGCAAAAGAATAACTGAAATAAAGGAAATCTATTAGTTATTCGTTAAAGTTTCATTTATTCAATGACCAGAATTAGACGGGGATATATCGCTCGGAGACGTAGAACAAAAATTCGTTTATTTGCATCAAGCTTTCGGGGGGCTCATTCAAGACTTACTCGAACTATTACTCAACAAAAAATCAGAGCTTTGGTTTCGGCTCATCGGGATAGAGATAAGCAAAAAATAAATTTTCGTCGTTTGTGGATCACTCGAATAAATGCAGCAATTCGTGAAAGGGGGGTATGCTATAGTTATAGTAGATTAATAAATGCTCTGTACAAGAGACAGTTGCTTCTTAATCGTAAAATACTTGCACAAATAGCTATATCAAATAGGAATTGTCTTTATATGATTTCCAATGAGATCATAAAAGAAGCGAGTTGGAAGGAATCCACCGGTTAAACGGAGTTGCCCGGAGAATGAACTCCGGGAAGGTCAAATAAAACTGAATAGAATTAATATATGATAAAATATGATAAAATAGTCAAAATAAATATGAATCAACACGTCCACTAAAAACAATTTATTCTTCCCAGATTATTCTTTTTTTTTTTCTTACGACACGAGAATTCAATCTGTATTCTTGTATTTTTCCAACAAAATATCAATCCGCATTTGAGTTCGGATGGGGATTTGAATTCAAGTGACGAAAATGTAAACCTATCTTTTTCGGGCTCTAAGACTAGGAGTTCTAGTGGTCGGCTCGGTTCTTTCAAGCTGTTTCTCATTATTAAGAAAGGGTAACAAAGATAAAATACGAGCTTGTTTTATAGCAATCGTAATTAATCGTTGTTGCTTCAAGGTCAATCTATTCACTCGTCTAGATAATATTTTTCCCTGTTCACTAATAAATCGACTAATTAAACTCATGTTTTTATAATCAATTCGATCCCCCGATTGGATCGGGGGCAAACGCCTACGAAAAGATCGCTTGGATTTAAGAAAAGTTCGCTTGGATTTATCCATGGTTTGGTTAGTTTATTTCTTATCCCTAAAATACTATTTAGGCCATATCTCTAATCTCTAATTAGAATAAATAAATAGGATTTGGTTTGTTTATAATTATCTTTAACTATGTTAAATATGTTATATATATATAATATAATGTCATTTTTCCCTTTACTTGTAAGATAAGGGGCAGGTGCTCGGTTCAATCTATTTCTTTATCTCCCCGTGAGTCGTATGTTTGTTACAATATGGACAGAATTTTAGCAACTCCAATCGATTAGGCGTATTGTGCCGGTTCTTTTGAGTAATATATCTGGAAATGCCCTTTGATTCCTTATTAACACCGGTTCGAACACAGGCAGTACATTCCAAAAGAACCGGTATTCGCACATCTTTACCCTTGGCCATGAACCTCCTTTGGATTTTTCATTTACTCAACTCTTCCTCTTTCAATTCGAAACGAAAAAGAAGAAAGGAAGGAAAAAACAAAATCAAATTTGTAACTTGCTATCCTCTTATGCAAGATTTCACTACAATCAATTCAATATGGAAATAAGATAGAAGGATTTCTAACCGATATTTCAGTACAGTATTTCATATAATATAAGTATCTTGTACTTGTATAATACTCTTTCCATAGAACCAGAGTTTTTATTCGACTTCCATAGAAATTTAATTTAATTCCAACCTTAACCCGAGTCTCGCGGCTGTTGAATGCACTTTTATTCTTTCTCTTTCCTCCCTTATTCTAAAAAGGGAAAAAAGAGAAAAGAAGGGGGCTTCTACTTAATTGTATCTCTAATCTTCTTTAGTCCTTCCCGCGTCAATAACTAGAATGAAAAAAAGGGGAACGTCAACGCATCCGGGAAAAAACGATTAATTTCTATCAATAAACCTGCCAAAGAACCGAACCATAGAGTACTTAGTACCGGTGCCACGGAAAGATATGTTTTTAGATCTCGCATTGAAAAAACTCCTTCATTTTATTGTAATACATAAGATAATACATATTGAAATGTACAATCATCCAGTAAATAATATTTACTTTTTGTTAAATACAGAAAAAACGTCTCTTTCTTCCCCAATATTCCCCCAAAAGATTCTAGGGGTTCCCTTCCATATTTCTATATAGATAGAAGTATTTTACTATTATTATATGTTAAATGAGACCAAAAAGACGAA